GGCTAATATTTCCAAATTTAATGTTGGTTCAGTAGAACCATATAAAGCGATACCCAGAACTCCTAGTAAAAGAAAAATGGAACCCCCCGCCGTGTACAAAATAAATTTTGTAGCTGAGTACAGACGTTTTTTTCCTCCCCACATGGATACAAGTAGATAAACGGGAATTAATTCTAACTCCCACATGAGGAAAAAAAGTAAAAGGTCCTGAGAAGAAAATAATCCTATTTGCCCACTGTACATTGCTAACATCAGGAAATGAAATAATCGAGAATCTCGAGTAACTGGCCAAGCCGCTAAAGTAGCTAAAGTAGTGATGAATCCCGTCAGTAAAATGGGTCCTATAGAGAGTCCATCTATTCCTAATCTCCAATGGAAATCAAAAAAATTGATCCATTTATAATCCTCCACTAGTTGGATTAATGGATCAGCCGATTGGAAATGATAACAGAATGCATAAGTCATTAGAAGAAGTTCTAAGATGCATATACATATAGTATAGCCCCGGATTACTCTATTTCCTCTATGTGGAAAAAAGAAAATTAAGGAACCCCCAAATATTGGCAAAACTACAATTATTGTTAACCAAGGAAAATGATTCGTGGTAAAGACAAGATACACTTGGGCCAGAAAAATCTGTGCTCAAAATAAAATTCAAATATTTTGAGCACGGGTTTTGTCGGTAAAAAAAAAAAAAAGAAAATGGATTCAAGTATAATTTTATGGAACGTATCAATAAGCTAGACCCATACTGCGAGTTGTTTCATGCCATAAATAAACTCGAACACTCAAGAAATCCGTTGGACAGGCGGATTCACATCTCTTACAACCAACACAGTCCTCGGTCCTTGGAGCAGAAGCGATTTGTTTAGCTTTACATCCGTCCCAGGGTATCATTTCTAATACATCGGTGGGGCACGCTCGGACACATTGAGTACATCCTATACACGTATCATAAACCTTTACTGAATGTGACATTGGATCTATACATTTTTGAACGTCATAAATTTTCGGTCTAGTAAACTAACTTAGAAATGAATCCTATATTGAGATACCAGACGAATCAATGAGGGATCAGAATCAATCTACTTCCGAATTGATTTATGAACCAGGGCCAAAATACTTTGATTTCTTATGTTTTTGCAATCACGATCATCCCTTACCCGTATCAAACCTGATAATTTGAATTCATTTATTAATATTCAAATTTCCATTTATATGATTAATACTATTTATTCAACAAATTGGATTGGTTAATACGAGTTGATTTTCGGTTACGATAAATTGATGAAACAATAGCCGGGCCAATAGTTGCTTCAGCGGCTGCAATAGCTATAACAAAAATGGAGAAAATGTCTCCTGTTAATTGACGATTATCAAAAATATCAGAAAATGTTACAAAATTGATATTAACTGAATTTAATATAAGTTCAAGACACATAAGGGCTCTAACCATATTTCGACTTGTGATCAATCCATAGATACCAATAGAAAATAAATAGGCACTCAAAACAAGTATATGTTCGAGCATCATTAATCAACTCCTTATCAATCTTGATTCATTTCAATCTGAACAATAATTCAATCCATTCGATTCTAACAAGTATGGAACAAAACAAGGGAATAGATTGGAACTAGATCGATATAAAACTAAAGGCTTTCTATTCTATTTTATACAGGAATTCCAATTAAAGGATTATAACATTCCTTTGCCGTTGATTCTATTTGAATTACTCGTTTTAAAGATTTATTATTGACGAGCTATAGCAATTGCACCTATTAAAGCGACTAAAAGAATTATTGAAATGAGTTCAAATGGAAGAAAAAACTCGGTTGATAAATGAATTCCAATTTGTTGACTATTACTTATCAAATCTTGTTCTAGAATATGATTGGATTTTGTCGTCCAAATGATCCCATACCAGGACGTATCTGAAATAGTAATAATTAATGAAATAAAAAGACTTGTACAAACCATTGAAGTAACTGCATCCCCAACGGTCCAAAGATGAAAATCTTTGGAATATTCTGAACCATTCATGAACATGACAGCAAAAATGATTAAAACATTTATAGCTCCTACATAAATAAGGAGCTGCGCAGCAGCTACAAAATACGAGTTCGATAGAATATAGAATAAGGATATAGAAAAAAGAACCAATCCCAATGAAAAGGCCGAATAAATTGGATTCGGAAGTAATACTACTGCGAGACTTCCTAATAGAAGACCCAATCCCAGAAAGACTAAAAGAAAATCATGTATTGGTCCAGGTAAATCCATTTGATTTTATAGAAAAAATAAATCGAAATATTTCATGCCTTTGTTGACCTGACCAGGAAAAAAGAAGTTATCCTAAAAAATAGGATACTTCTTAATTGACTGAATGAATGAAAGGGTGGTGTGGATTGATGTAGATACAGTTATGGGGCTACTCTTATTTTCGAAAGCAGAGGTTGAAACTATATATTTTGAAATCATTATTCGAATAGAAATCGATTT